ATCTCTAACCCTACTCAATTCATTCCACCGTTTTCCTAGAAAGGAAGAATAGAGAAAGGTTTATGTCTATATATCAACGAATCGCACGTAGAGATATTGATAACACACATAAAGTTAATGGTATTTCATAACTAATTGATTGAGCAGCAGCTCGTAGACCACCTAAAAAGGAATATTTATTATTTGACCCGTATCCTGACATAAGAAGTCCAATGGGAGCAATACTTGAAATGGCAATCCATAAAAAAACACCAATATTGAGATCCGCTAAAACAAGGCGATACCCAAATGGAACTACTAAATAGCTTACTAAAATGGATATAACTGCTATGGATGGACCGATACTGAATAAACGAGTATCCCCTCTAGATGGAAAAAGATTTTCTTTGAAAAGAAGTTTTGTCCCATCTGCTAGAGCTTGAAGAACTCCCAAAGGGCCGGCGTATTCAGGTCCAATACGTTGTTGTATTCCCGCGGATATTTCTCTTTCTAACCATACAATTACCAGTACGCCTATTGTGATTCCCAATACAAGAGTCAAAATAGGAATAAGTAACCATATAATTCCATAGACCCCCTTTAAAAATTCCAATCTAGAAAAAGAATCTATCTCTTGTAATTCTAGTGTATCTAGTGTATCAATTCTCATTTCAACGATCAACTTCTCCCATAATGATATCTATACTACCTAGTATTGTCATAATATCAGCCAATTTCATTCTTTTAACTAACTGAGGAAGAATTTGCAAATTGATAAAACCCGGCGGTCGAATTTTCCATCTCCAAGGAAAACCACTCCGATCCCCTATTAGAAAAATCCCCAATTCGCCTTTTGGAGCTTCGACTCGCACATAAAGTTCTTGTTTCGGCAATTCAAATGTAGGAGAAGGTTTTTTACTAATAAAGCGATATTCAAAATCATTCCATTCTGTATTCCTTTCTCTATCAAAGTAACGGATTTCTAAATTCTCATATGGTCCCCCTGGAATTCCTTCGAGAGCCTGTTGAATAATTTTTACAGATTCCACCATTTCACCAATTCGGACTAAATAACGAGCCAATGAATCCCCCTCTTTTTGCCACTGTACTTCCCAATCAAATTCGTCATAACACTCATACTGATCAATTTTACGAAGGTCCCATTGTATTCCGGACGCTCGCAGCATTGGTCCTGATAAACCCCAGTTTCTTACTTCCTCTCGACCAATAATGCCTACCCCCTCGACTCGTTCTAAAAAAATAGGATTGCGTGTAATAAGTTGTTGATATTCAGCAACCCTTATTAAAAAATAATCGCAGAAATCCAAACATTTATCTATCCAGCCATAAGGGAGATCAGCCGCCACCCCTCCGATCCGAAAATAATTATGCATCATTCTCATACCGGTCGCAGCTTCGAATAGATCATATACTAATTCTCTTTCTCTGAAAATATAGAAAAAAGGAGTCTGTGCACCAATATCCGCCATAAAAGGGCCGAGCCATAACAGATGAGAAGCTATACGACTCAACTCCAACATAATTATTCTGATATAGCTGGCTCTTTTAGGTACTTGAATATTTCCCAGCTGTTCCGGTCCATTTACTGTTATTGCTTCTGTGAACATAGTAGCTAAATAATCCCAACGTGTTACATAAGGCAAATATTGTATAATTGTTCGGTTTTCCGCAATTTTTTCCATCCCTCGGTGTAAATAACCCAATATTGGTTCACAGTCAATAACATCTTCACCATCTAGAGTAATGATAAGTCGAAGAACACCATGCATTGATGGATGGTGGGGACCCATACTGACTACCATCAGGTCTTTTCTTGTAGCTGGTATATTCATAGGTTTTTCCTTAATTCACTCTTTCATGAATTGAATTGCTGAAAACGAAAAAAAGTTCATTCAAATTCACGATCTAATAAATCAAATAATTCAAAATGCTTCTTCAAATTAACGAGTTTTTGATTCACGAATATCCAACCGATTAATCAATTCTTTATAACCTATTCTATTTTTCTTTGACAAATAAGATAGCAGGCGTTGGCGTTTTCCCAGAATTTTACGTAGACCTCTCTGAGATAAATAGTCTTTTTTGTGTAATTGTAAATGGGAAGTAAGTCTTCGTATCCTATTGGTGAAACTAAATATTTGAAATTCAACTGAACCCCTGTTTTCTTCTTGTGAAATAACTGAGATGAATGAATTTTTTACCATAAAACGAACCCCCCTTCTTTTTTTAATTTTAAGATATTTTGATTGATAGATATTTTTATTGATCAGTAATAATAATGTCACTTGTTTTAGTTTGGTATAGAGAATATCTTAATTTCGCTCTAATTTCGACTTTTATTAAATCAAATTAAATCAATCCTATTTTAATTTCAAAATTTGAAAAGGTATACAGTATACAAAGGTATACAAAAGGATGGTTGTTTTCCATCCTCCAAAACGATAAAAACTTAGTCCTAAAATCAGACGATTTATTTGATTCATTTCTAGATCGAATTGATATGTCATTGAATTAGTATCATGTATCAGAATAGAATGTAAGACATTGAATGTGTGCACCTCTTTGTCGTCATAGACCCGCTGCGTTATGGGAAAGATAGCAAAAATTTACTAGTAATGGATTTTCAATCGCGGATACATATGTATCCTTACCATACCGAAACGACTGCCGTTATTGCTATCAAACCAATACCGATTCATACAAGCTAAATCTTCTAATCGATAATTGGGCCATAGAAATAACTTTAAGTTAATAAGTTTCTTTTTATATCCTTTGTTTTTATCCAAAACTTGACTGTTTACCTTATTCCCATTCCCTAATGCTGAATTTTTATGCATATCATTTCGATTCCTAGAATTGAAACAAATTAGAATTCGAAATTCTCTCCGAAGTCTAGGCGATAAAAGATTTTCAGGAACAAACAAATCATAATGATTTTTATCTCTATTTCCAGTCATCTTTTTATATTTGGTAATGACTTCATCAGAATTCTTATCAATATGGGTTTTTTCTCTGTATTTTTGATTCATTTTGTGTTTACTTTGATGAACCGATGAAATACCAATGGTTTGATATATAATAAATTGCCCATCATTTTTTATAGATAGACGAATTGGTTCAATAATCAAAATTCCTCTTTTGATGAATTCCGTAAGAGTTAAATTTTTCTGAATCATCAGAATATCAAGACTCATTTCTCCTCTTTGAATAGAGGATAGAGTTATTTCTCTTGGATTTATCAGTCTAAGCAGGAGACAATATACTTTGATGTTATTGATTATTTTTTTATTTAAAATATCATCCCATCGCAATTGAAAATGAAAATACCTTTTTAGTAAGAAATCAAACTCCGCTTTTGTATTGTTCTTGTATTGTTTTTTATTTTTTTGTTTTTTCATCTCCGAGTCCGTATAATCTTCTTCAACATCTTTTTCTTGGTTTGAAAGAGCGTATTCAAGGTTTGCTTGGTCCGCTGATTCTTTTTGCTCTTTATTTCGTTTTTTTAATTCAAGAGATTTTTTTTCATTGGAGGATATAAAAAAATCTTTTTTTTTATTTCCAGCAATGTTTTTGTTTTCAATATCAGTAACGTTTTCATTTATATTAGAATCTAAAAGAAGTAATTTTTTTGGTATAACCCATGGTTTAGTTTTATACAAATTATAAAGTATCAAAAATTCGGAGAAGAACCAACGCTCAAGATTTGATATGGGGCGGTTTAATATTTCTTCATTCATTCCCATCCAATCCAAAAAATTTTTTTGATTAGATAAATAGATTTCTTGATCTTGATGAATTGTGAGATAAAAAAAATTTTGCTTATTCATTTTATCAATTATTTGATAATCATTAAGTTTATCCTTAGTACATTTTTTATTACTGTTTGGGTCAGTATCAATATTGATCCAAGCTTCAATATTGATTTTTTTTCTAAGACAAAAATGGATAATTCTCCAATCAAAATATTTTCTATCCAGATTTTTATCCATATCTGTAATATCATGTTGTACTCGATCATTATTGATAGGGATAATAGGAATACCTTCCATCATATAAAAAGATTTTAGTTTAGTTGTGTTGGAGTTCGAAAAAACTTCTTGGTTGTTTTTTACGTGTAATGACAATTCATAAATTGACGAGTACTTCGTATTTTCAGAATTAATAGATTTATATGCTAACCGATCATATCTATATTGTTTTTTAAAATTCTCTTTTTCATTCAGTAATGAAGCCCTTTCAAAATTTTTTAGTTTTTCGTAGTGAATAAATTTCGTTTTTTTAGATGAGTTACTTAAATCCTTATTTTTATTCATATAATGGTGATTGAATCTATTTCGCCATTTTTGTGGTACTAGTCTAGACCATCTAATGTGAGATATATCATATTGATAATGATTCCTTAACCAATTTGTCCATTGATTTATTCCAGAATTCTGACGATTCTTATGTCTTAATTGAGAAAGAAAAAGTTCTTGTGTTCCAACAAAATAACCCCTTATTTCATTCTTAATAAAAGGAGCTGCTCCATTATATTTCAAGACAGATTTTAACTTATAAAAATCCAAATTGAGAAATTGGGTTTGTGAGAGTTTGTAAAATACATAGGCTTGTGAAAAGTAGGATAAGTCACAAAAAGTCTTTGAATTTTTATTACTAATATTACTATTATATAGTGCCTTTTTTATAGTCGAAATAAAATGAATTAAACTTTGATTTTTTTTATCCATTTTTTCTTGATTTGTTTCATTATTGGTAATGTATTTATTAATAATTTTTTTTATTGAGTCAAGAAATGGTTGTGTATTGATCCTAGGAATATTAATGATCCACAGAAAGATATCTATGTATATCCTTTCAATGAAAAATTTTATAAAATAATGTGATTTGCGTATTAGTCGAGCATTTTTTCTTTTTAATATCTGCCAAATATTTTTTTGTGCTTTCAACCTTTTATTATCATCACTTATTTTGTTAAAACTAATATTTCGATCCGGAATTCT